GCGTAGGTTTCTTTTACTAATTTGTTTTTTTCTATTCCTAAATTAAATACGTTCTTTTTCTCGTAAAACTGAGGGGTAAAAAAAACAAGAAAAAATCAAATCGCACCATCTCTGTAATAGGTAAATGCCTTTTTTTCTCCTGAAGTTGTCGGAATTATTCGTAATAAAATATTGGCTACAATTGAAGAGGTCTTATCAATAAAATTTCCATTTATTCGAGATCTAGGCATAATTAACAATTCATTCTATAATTCTTCTCATCCCCCTTCGGGGAAAACGATCCCACAAAAAAAGGAATTGTACAGTACAAAATAACATAAAAACAGACTAATTGGAAAAGAAATTTCTTATTATAGAACCATTTATAGAACCATCGAGCGGTTATACATGTACTACAATTAAGATGAAGGACTCGCTATTCATTCGGGTTTTGGTCAAGAATAACATTCTGTAGGAGAGATGGCCGAGTGGTTCAAGGCGTAGCATTGGAACTGCTATGTAGACTTTTGTTTACCGAGGGTTCGAATCCCTCTCTCTCCGTTTCTTTTCATTCATCAACGTTACCGACTACAATGTATCAAATAAAATAAGAATCGATATCATTATTATAACGGTAAGACCCTTAGTTTACTTAATTAATAGAGATTCTCTATCCCTAATTAATCCCTGTGATAGGTAAAATACAAATAAAAATATCGTATTGATATTGAAAAAAAGAAAAAGAATTCTATTGCCAATCCTTTTTTGATACGTGAATGAGACAGGGCACAAGGTACTCTATTTACTTCAGCGAAAGGAATCAAAATTGGTATGAACCTTGCTCTTTTATTTTCGTTAGAATCAAGTCTGACGGGAATAATATTCTACGACCAACAACTCATTTATTTTCAGACCGATCCATTTACTATCTATTATTTGATTTACAAATCCTTTATATTGTAAGGAGTCAATAGTCAAATGGTTTGGCAATTCCCCGTGGGGGGATGAAACAAGATGATTTTGAATCAGAGCTTTCGATCTTTCTTTATCCTTCGTAGTAATAATATCTCGGGGTTTGCAACGATAACTTGGTATATCCACTATACGACCATTAACTAAAATGTGTCTATGGTTAACTAATTGTCTGGCTCCAGGAATGGTCGAAGCCATACCTAATCGAAAAAGGATGTTATCCAAACGCATCTCAAGTAGTTGTAGTAAAACCTGGCCTGTTGACCCTTTGGCTTTTCCAGCAATATGCACATATTTAAGTAATTGTCGCTCTGTCAGACCATAATGAAAACGCAATTTCTGTTTCTCTTCTAAACGAATACGATATTGTGATCTTTTTCCAGAGCGCAATTGGGTTTGAAGATCACTTCTGGATCTGGGTCTTTTACTAGTTAGTCCCGGTAAAGCCCCCAGCCGGCGTATTTTTTTGAAACGAGGTCCTCGGTAACGAGACATATAAATATAAAGGCTCCTTTTTGATTCACTTTTATTTGAAAAAAAAAATAGAAATTCAGACTGAACTCAAGGATCAGCAAAGCAAAACTCAATTTACTAAAGTCCTACAAAACAGAATAAAATAAATTTTATCAATATTCGGATTTTTTGTATATATAGGAAATTCAAGCAAAGGTTACGTTTTCCAATCTCTTCTGTAGAGATCTAATTGTTCTAGTAAACTTTTTTATTCATAGCTATAGCTGCAAGTTACCATGACATAATAGATTGGTGACCCGACATTTAGAGAAAGAGAGAATATAGATTTTCAATCATGGAAAGAAAAAAATCGATAAAGAAAAAGAGCCGGCTATCGGAATCGAACCGATGACCATCGCATTACAAATGCGATGCTCTAACCTCTGAGCTAAGCGGGCGGATATAAGAGCAATAGTATATAGGAATACAGGAAACTATCGGATCTTAGCTATTACCTAGTGATTCTTCTTATTTTTTTATTTCATTTATTTATTATTTCAATTTCTTCTATTTCTTAGTTATTAGTTATATATTTTATATTCTATTTTTCTATTTAGAAAAGTTTAGATCTAGATAGATTAGATATTGAAATAGAAATTCAATTCCATATTATATGAAAATAAAATATCAATATATCAATCAAATTAGAATTCAAAATGAAAAAAAAAAAGAATGAATATCGACCGTTCCACTATTACAAACTGCACTATAAAAATGAAGGAGGAGGAAAGGCATATATATATGTGGGATATATCTATCCATATTGAATTGCGGATACATCAATGATAGAATTATTTCGTATTGAAACAAATAGAGTTCATCCAATAGAGATGAAATGATAGAATATAGAATAGAGGGTGGGCAAAAAAAGAAAATAGCAGCATACATTTTTTCGATATAGGAATCATTACCTAATGAATTCAATAGTGCCAAGATAAATGAAAGAGGTGGATGGAATTACAACTGAATCCTTGTCTCAAAGTAAAGGGGGATATGGCGAAATTGGTAGACGCTACGGACTTGATTGGATTGAGCC